TGCTTGGTATGAAGGAGGACCAGGCACTTATATATTGGCCTGGGTTGAAGAGCTTATTTGAGTATTGAAAATCCTGCAAATTCAGATAAGTACTTAGGAAGAAATATGTTAAAAATGGTGGTAAATATTTAAGGGGGAGGGGGAGAATATAGGGATGTGCGATGTATAATTAATTATGTCCTGCTACCATTGACTGTGATGCTCGTGCCTACCATTATGCTGATGCTCAAGATGCAGTTAAGTCCAGCTACAATTAATGCTCCGGGTCAGGGCCTCAGACGGCCATAGCTGAGTCCAAGCATCCCCAAAAATTAAAAAATACCAAATGTATGACAGCACAGTTATGTGTGAGCATGGGCTGATTAGTCATTAGTCCATCGAGATGTCTTATTTAAGAGGAACGAGTGGGCGATTTTAGATGAGATGGCCCTGAAGAAAGAACCAGATGTCTGATAAAGTTCATTAATTAGCGACCCCCACGAGTAATGGGCCCGGAGCGAGAAGAGGGATCCCTGCCAAGCGGGTTGCTGGTTTCACGCGGCATGGTAATTAAGCTCGCGATCTAGTGGACAGGATATGCATGTTGGCAAGAATGGATTTGACTAAAATGTGCCATGTACGATGAACAATAATATGCACCATGTACTGTTAATAGACATTATGTACTTGCTTATATGCATGGGGACTGTAATTTAATGTACTATATACATAGTATATCTTAGTTACATTAATATTATGTACGTATCCACATAACATGGTTATATCCAACACATTGTATGTATTTACATTTAGATTATGTGAGTGTTGAGGTTTTTAGGGTGAGTTTAGTGTAAGTTGGATTTTTGTGGTTGGGTGTTATGTATAAGGGTTGTAGAGTGCTATGTCTCTGTTATTTTTTGAAATCTTTGAAAAATTTAATACTAATATGGCTCTTGGCGATTGTGGAACTATATTGATATACGCCAGGGAATAGTTTAAATAGAACTTCAGCTTTGGGTGTTGATAGTGGGGCTATAGTCTCTTCCTTGAGTCTCAGGGAGGTATTTGTTCTCCATCTCTGGTTTACAAGACCAGTGTATTTAGTGTACTACAGAGACTTGTCTTCATTTTAAGAGGTTATTTTCAATAGTACTGGCGACTGGTATGAGTACTAGGATGAGTGTGAAATATATGATGGATGCTAGTTGTCCGATGATAATATATGGATGTTCAACTGGTTGGCCTCCAATTCATGTGAGTGTAAGTAGGTCTGCTGCTAGGATTCAGAATAGGCATTGACTGATTGGTCGAAATATCATGCTTCGTTGTTTAGATATGTGGAGTAGGGGCATTAGGACTAGGATTAGGATCGAGAGAATTAGGGCTAGGACTCCTCCTAATTTATTGGGAATTGATCGGAGAATTGCATATGCGAATAGAAAATATCATTCGGGTTTAATGTGTGGGGGTGTGTTGAGTGGATTTGCTGGTGTATAGTTATCCGGGTCTCCGAGTAGGTCTGGTATAAATAGAACTAGGAGCATGAGAGTTAGAATTAGTAACAGGGCTCCTAGAATATCTTTAATGGTGTAGTAGGGGTGAAATGGGATCTTGTCTATATCTGACGAGATCCCGGTAGGGTTGCTAGATCCAGTTTCGTGGAGAAAAAGTAGGTGGACTATGGCGAGGGCTGCGATAATAAATGGGAGGATAAAGTGGAAGGCAAAGAATCGGGTGAGAGTTGCTTTATCAACTGAAAAGCCCCCTCAGATTCATTCTACCAGGTCTGTGCCAATGTAGGGGATTGCTGAGAGGAGGTTGGTGATGACAGTTGCTCCTCAAAATGATATTTGTCCTCATGGTAAGACGTATCCTATGAATGCTGTGGCTATTGTTGCAAATAGAAGAATCACTCCTACGTTTCATGTTTCTAGGAAGGTATATGACCCGTAATAGAGGCCCCGTCCTACGTGCATAAATAGGCAGATAAAAAATATTGATGCTCCATTTGCATGTATATATCGGATAATTCAGCCGTAGTTGACGTCTCGGCAAATGTGGGTGACGGAGGAGAATGCTGTTGCTGTGTCAGCTGTGTAGTGTATTGCTAGAAATAGGCCTGTTAGGATTTGTAGAATTAGGCAGATGCCTAGAAGGGAGCCGAAGTTTCATCATGATGAGATGTTTGATGGGGTTGGAAGGTCAATAAATGCATTGTTTACAATTTTTATGAGTGGGTGAGTTTTCCGGATATTGGTCATTAGTGTTCTTGTAGTTGAATAACAACAATGGTTTTTCATATCATTAGTCGTGGTTAGATTCCATGCGAGAATAATGATAATCTATATTGTATTTATTTTAAGTATTATCTTTGTAATAGGTTTTGTGGGGTTTTCTTCAAAGCCTTCGCCTATTTACGGAGGGCTTGGGTTAATTGTGAGTGGTGGGGTTGGTTGTGGAATCGTGTTGAATTTTGGGGGATCTTTCTTGGGTTTAATAGTCTTTTTGATTTATTTAGGGGGCATAATGGTAGTTTTTGGATATACTACGGCTATAGCTACTGAGCAGTATCCTGAAATTTGGGTATCTAATAAGGTTGTTTTAGGGTCTTTTGTCACTGGTTTGTTGATAGAGTTTTTAATAGTATATTATGTATTGAAGGATAAGGAGGTAGAGATTGTATTTAAGTTTAATGGTTTAGGGGATTGAGTCATTTATGATACAGGAGATTCTGGGTTTTTTAGTGAGGAGGCCATGGGGATTGCAGCTTTATACAGTTATGGTACTTGATTAGTTATTGTAACTGGTTGATCCTTGTTGATTGGTGTTGTGGTAATTATGGAGGTTACTCGTGGAAATTAAGGAAGGTGGTGCTGATGAGGATTGTAATTAGGAAAGAGAGAAAATATAATTTGATGAGGCCTTTTTGGCTTGTGATTATGGTAGATATTTTTATTTGGATTAGTGAGGTCGTTTTGGGTAGAATGTTTTCTAGTCAGATCAAGTCTAAAAGGGAGGATGCTGATTTTTGACTTATTGTTAGACTTATATAAGGGGTTAGGCGGTGTATAATTGTGGGGTAATATCCTAATATGTTAGAGAATTTGAATGTTTTTGAGGCGTAGTTAAATTTTAGGTAATAGGTTATATTACTAATTTCTAGCGCTAGAATAAAGCCTAGGATTGTAACTGCTATGGCTATTGTTTTGAGGTAATGGGGTATAGTTATTTGGGGGATTGTCATAGGGGGGATGTTGTTGGAGATGATGAATCCTGCAAAAATGCTTCCGATCAGCAGACGCTTAATTGAGTTAATTAGGAATGGGTTGTTTTCGTTGATAATAATTAGAGTTGGGAATCGGGGTTGTCCTAGGAGTGCAAAAAAAATAATTCGGGTGCTATAGATGGCTGTAAAAGAGGTGGCAATTAATGTCAATAAGAGGGCTCAGGCGTTGGTATATGACGTGTTAATGGCTTCGATAATTAGGTCTTTTGAGTAGAATCCAGTAAGAAAGGGTATTCCTGTTAATGCGAGGCTGCCAATGATTAGGGCTGTTGTGGTAAAAGGTATAGCTTTGAAGAGGCCTCCTATTTTTCGGATATCTTGTTCGTCGTTTAGGTTGTGGATAATGGAGCCGGAGCATATAAATAGCATGGCTTTGAAGAAGGCATGGGTGCAGATGTGAAGAAATGCCAGGTGGGGTTGGTTGATGCCAATAGTTACTATCATTAGTCCTAGTTGACTAGATGTGGAGAATGCGATAATTTTTTTGATGTCATTTTGGGTTAGGGCGCATATTGCTGTGAATAGTGTAGTGATGGCCCCTAGACATAGTATAATAGATTGGGCAAATTTGTTGTTTTCTGTTAGTGGGTAGAATCGGATTAATAGGAAAATACCTGCTACTACTATTGTGCTTGAGTGGAGTAGTGCGGATACAGGGGTAGGGCCTTCCATTGCAGAAGGCAGTCATGGGTGTAGGCCAAATTGTGCGGATTTTCCGGCTGCGGCTAGCGCTAGGCCTATTAAAGGCAAGTTGGAGTTGCTTGGATTTAGTATGAAGATTTGTTGGAAGTCCCAGGTGTTTAGGTTAGTTAAGAATCATGCCATTGCTAGAATAAATCCAATGTCACCGATACGGTTGTATAAAATTGCCTGTAGGGCTGCTGTGTTTGCATCTGTTCGTCCATATCATCACCCGATAAGCAGGAATGATATAATTCCAACTCCTTCTCAGCCGATGAATAGTTGAAATAGGTTGTTTGCGGTTACGAGAATAAGTATTGTAATAAGGAACAAGAGTAGGTACTTGAAAAATTGGTTAATATAGGGGTCTGAGTGTATATATCATAAAGAGAATTCTATAATAGATCATGTGACAAATAATGCTACTGGGACGAATATGATTGAGAAATAGTCTATTTTGAAACTGAGTGATAGTTTTAGGGTTTGGATAGTTATTCAGTGTCAGTTTGAGATAACTGTTTCTTGTCCTGTATGAATAAACATTATCGTAGGAATTATACTAATAAGGAAGGCATAGGAGATGGTTGTTTTTACGTAGAGTGGGTAATTAGAGGTTTTATAGGTGTTAGAGCTTGTTATTGCGATGGGTATAGTTAGTAAAAACAAGGTTATTAATATAAAGGAAGAAAATATGTTGATTACTTTTATTTGGAGTTGCACCAATTTTTTGGTTCCTAAGACCAACGGATAACTGCTATCCTTTAAAAGTTTAAAAAAGCCATGTTGTTAAACATGGAAGCATAGAATTAGCAGTTCTTGCAGTACTTTTTTGGTAAATAAGAAGATATAAACTTCTGTTATTAGATCCACAATCTAATGTTTTATTTAAACTATATTTACAATATAAGGGTCCTAGGATGACTTTGGGATTTAGGGACAGGAGTAGTAGGGGCAGAATATGTAAAGATATAAGTGCGTTTTCTCGTGTAAAGGAGGGGGAAATGTTATTGATATGGTGAGTATATTTGCCTCGTTGGGTTATAATTAGTATGTAGAGGGAATATAGGGCGGTAATTACTATATTTAGTCCTATTAGGATAATTGTAATATTAGACCATGAAAAGGATGATATAACTACGAACAGCTCTCCGACTAGGTTAATTGTTGGAGGTAGAGCTAGGTTGGTTAGGCTTGCTAAGAGTCATCAGGTTGCTATTAGTGGAAGGAGTATTTGTAGGCCGCGGGCAAGAATTATTGTTCGACTGTGGACTCGTTCATAATTTGAATTTGCTAGGCAGAATAGCATAGAGGATGTGAGGCCATGGGCGATCATTAGGGCTGTGGCTCCTATGTAGCTTCAGGGTGTTTGAATAAGGACGGCTACGATGACGAGTGCTATGTGACTAACTGAAGAATATGCGATGAGTGATTTTAGATCCGTTTGACGGAGGCAGATTGAGCTGGTTATGATTATGCCTCATAGTGATAGCAAGATAAATGGGTATGCTATAAGGTCAGTTATTGGGTTTAGGAATATTGTAATTCGTAGTATGCCGTATCCCCCTAGCTTTAGCAAGATTGCTGCAAGTACTATTGATCCTGCAATGGGGGCTTCTACGTGTGCTTTGGGAAGTCAGAGGTGTAGACCGTATAGTGGTATTTTAACTATAAAAGCTATTATGCATGCTAGTCATATGAAAATATTGGATCAGGAGTTAGGTATTGGTTGTACTCAGTACTGGAGGATTAGAAAATTTAAGGATCCTATTGTGTTTTGAATATAAATTAATGCTACTAGGAGGGGTAGAGATCCTGCTAGTGTATAAAATAGGAAATAGAGGCCAGCGTTTAGGCGTTCTGTTTGATTCCCCCATCGGGTAATGATGATGAGTGTTGGAATTAGTGTTGCTTCAAATAAGATATAAAAGAGAATTAGTTCTGTGGCGGTAAATGTTATGATTAGAAATAGTTGTAGTAAAATTAGTATAGTAATAAATAGTTTTTTTCGGGTTAGGTTTTCTTTGGATAGGTGATTTTGGCTAGCTATTAATATAAGGGGCAGAAGTCATATGGTTAAAATTAGCAGTGGTGTAGATAGGGAGTCAGAGAAGAAAATTAATGAGAAGTTGAGGCTGTTGTCGCTGAATTGATTTATGAGGAGTAGGCTTGTGAGGCTAATTAGTAGGCTGTGTGTTGTGGAATTAATTCAGATTATGCTGTTTTTTGACAATCAGGTTAAGGGAATGAGTATAATTGTAGGAATGATATATTTTAACATTGTAGTAGATTAAGGTTTTGTACGTAGTCAGTTCCATAGGTATTTGATACTATAACCAGTAGTGATAGACCTAATGCTGCTTCACAGGCTGCAAATACTAGTAAAATAATAGGTATTATGCTAGCTAGGGTGAAGTGTGAATTTAGAATCATTAGAGTAGCTATGATAAATAGGGATAATATTATTCCCTCTAGGCATAGGAGGGATGATATTAGGTGAGATCGATACATTAATAATCCTGTGAGAGACACTATAAATGCTATTATGATATTTATATAAACAAGAGACATATGGTAATTATGAGTTTAATCATAATCTAATGAGTCGAAATCATTTATTTTAGTTAAACTAAGTACCATATTCAGTTCATTCGAGTCCCTTTTGAGTTCACTCATAAGCTAGGCTTACAGCTAATAAAAGGATTAAGAAGAGGGCTATAGTGAGTATTGTGTTTAAATTTGTTGTTTGTGAGGCTCATGGTAGTGGCAGGAGTAGTGCAATTTCTAGGTCAAATAGGAGAAATGTGATAGCTACTAGAAAGAATTTCATGGAGAAGGGAAGGCGGGCAGATCCTATAGGGTCAAATCCACATTCGTATGGGCTTGTTTTTTCTGAGTATACGTTTAGCTGAGGGAGTCAGAATGCGATAGTAACAAGTAATGTGGCTAGTGTGACGTTAGTCAGAAGGGCTAGTATTAGGTTTATTATTCTTTTTCGGGTTTGACCGAAGCTAACTGATTGGAAGTCAGTTGTACTAATTAATACTAAAAGAATATGAGCCTCATCAATAGATAGAGACGTAAAGGAAAAGTCATACAACGTCTACAAAATGTCAGTATCAGGCAGCGGCTTCAAAACCAAAATGGTGACTAGAGGTAAAGTGGAACTTTAGTTGGCGAAAAAAGCAGACGATTAAGAAAGTAGAGCCAATGATGACGTGAAGGCCGTGGAAGCCTGTTGCTACAAAGAAAGTTGAACCATAAACGCCGTCTGAGATAGTAAAGGGTGCCTCATAATATTCTGAGGCTTGGAGTAGTGTAAAATATACGCCTAGTGCAATGGTAATAAATAAAGCTTGAAGTATAGGGTAACGATTACCTTCTATGAGGCTGTGATGAGCTCAAGTGATGGAGACTCCTGAGGCTAGAAGGACGGAAGTGTTGAGTAGTGGGACTTCTAAAGGGTTGAGTGGGTGAATGCCTGTTGGAGGTCAGCATCCGCCTAGTTCAGGTGTAGGGGCGAGGCTTGAGTGATAAAATGCTCAGAAAAATCCGGTAAAGAATAAGACTTCAGAGATGATAAAAAGAATTATTCCGTAGCGTAGACCTTTTTGGACAGTTGGAGTATGGTGACCTTGGAAAGTACTTTCTCGGATTACGTCTCGTCATCATTGGTATATGGTGAGTGTATTTGTTGTTAGACCAATCATAAGTAAAATTGTTGAATTAAAATGGAATCACATAGCCAGGCCAGATGTTATTAGTAGGGCAGATAGTGCCCCTGTGAGGGGCCATGGACTTGGGTTAACTATATGGTAGGCATGGGTTTGGTGTGTCATTATGTGTTGTCATGTAAGTACAGACTAACTAAGAGGGTAAATACGTAGGCTTGGATCATAGCTACTGCAAATTCGAGAACTGTTAGTAAGATTAAAATAATAAATGTAATGAGAGCCGTTGTAGTACTGATGTTTATAAGTGCAAGGGTGGCTCCTCCAATTAAGTGAATTAACAAGTGTCCTGCTGTAATATTAGCTGTTAATCGTACGGCAAGGGCTACTGGTTGAATAAATAGGCTAATAGTTTCAATAATAACTAATATGGGGATTAATGGGGTTGGTGTTCCTTGCGGTAAGAAATGGGCGAGTGACGCTTTGGTTTTGTTGCGGAAGCCTGTAATTACAGTTCCTGCTCATAGGGGGATGGCCATGCCTAAATTCATTGATAGTTGTGTGGTTGGTGTAAAAGAGTGGGGTAATAGGCCTAGAAGATTTGTAGACCCGATGAATATGATTAGAGATATTAGTATTAATGCTCATGTTTGTCCTTTAGGGTTGTGGATACTTATCATTTGTTTTGATGTGAGTTGAAGAATTCATTGTTGGAGGGAGATAAGGCGGTTGTTTACTAGTCGGTTTGATGTTGGGAATAATAGGCTGGGAAATAAGACAATGAGTGTAACGAGGGGGAGGCCTAGAATTACAGGGGTAATGAAAGAGGCAAATAGATTTTCGTTCATTTTGTTTCTCAAGGGTTGCTATGTTTTGTTACTTTTGTTGATGCTGGCTCTGGGTTGTGGTGGAAGTTGTGTTTTGAAATTTTTAGTTGAAAAATAATGAAAAGGACTAGAAATATTGATAAAATTATTGTAAGTCATGTTGATGTATCTAGTTGTGGCATGTCATCAAGGAGGGTACTATACCCTCAGTCTTTAACTTAAAAGGTTAATGCTAAGCTAGCTTCTTGATGATCTTACAGTATTGATGCGGATCATTTTTCGAAATATTTTAGTGGAACTAATTCAAGGACAATTGGTATAAAACTGTGATTTGACCCGCAGATTTCTGAACATTGGCCGTAGTATAATCCTGGTCGGGTTGACATAAGAGTCGTTTGGTTCAGGCGACCTGGGATTGCGTCTGTTTTTAGTCCTAGGGAAGGCACGGCTCATGAGTGTAGTACGTCTTCGGAGGAAATTAGTATTCGGATTGTTATTTCTATTGGTAGTACAACCCGGTTATCTACTTCTAGCAGTCGTAGTTCTCCTGGTTTTAATTCTGATGTTGGGATTATATAGGAGTCGAAGCTTAAATCTTCATAGTCTGTGTACTCATAGCTTCAGTATCACTGATGTCCTATAGTTTTTACTGTGAGAGATGGATTGTTGATCTCATCTATCATGTATAGAATACGCAGAGATGGGAGGGCAATGAGAATGAGAATGATGGCTGGTAGAATAGTTCAGACTGTTTCTACTTCTTGTGCATCTATTGTACTGGTATGTGTTAGTTTAGTTGTGAGTATAAGTGAAATAATATAAAGTACTAATGAGCTAATTAAGAAAACGATTATTAATGTGTGATCGTGGAAGTGTAATAATTCCTCCATAATGGGCGATGTTGCGTCTTGAAATCCTAGTTGTATGGGATATGCCATGTAAGATGTACGGGGCTTTCACCTGTAATTTAACCTTGACAAGGTTATGTAATGTTTTACTAACATCTTATAAAGTTGAGAAAGACATAGTGGTTATGGTGTTGGCTTGAAACTAATGTTAGAGGGTTCGATTCCTTCCTTTCTTACTTATTTTAGGTTAATGTATGTGGGTTCTTCAAATGTGTGATAGGGTGGAGGGCATCCGTTTAGTCACTCTAAATTTGTTGTGGTATAGTCTACAGTTAGGACTTCTCGTTTGGATGCAAATGCTTCTCAGATAATAAAAATCATTAGTATTACTGCTGTTAGTGAAATGAATGAGCCTATAGATGAGATAGTGTTTCATGTTGTATATGCGTCTGGGTAGTCAGAATATCGTCGTGGTATGCCGGATAGTCCTAGGAAATGCTGCGGGAAGAAGGTTATATTTACACCTACAAATATAATTGCAAAGTGAATTTTGGCTCATGTGTCATTTAGAGTATAACCTGAGAATAATGGGAATCAATGTACAAATCCGCCTATAATAGCAAATACAGCTCCTATTGATAATACATAATGGAAGTGTGCGACTACATAGTATGTGTCATGAAGAACAATGTCGAGAGAAGAGTTGGCTAAAACAATTCCAGTTAAGCCTCCAACTGTAAAAAGGAAAATAAAGCCTAGTGCTCATATTATGGCGGGAGATCATTTAATATTACCTCCATGGAGTGTGGCTAGTCAACTGAAGACTTTTACTCCAGTTGGGATTGCAATAATTATGGTAGCTGATGTAAAGTATGCTCGTGTGTCGACGTCTATTCCGACTGTAAATATATGGTGGGCTCATACAATGAATCCTAGAAACCCAATGGATATTATGGCTCATACTATTCCCATGTATCCGAATGGTTCTTTTTTTCCTGAATAATAGGTAACAATGTGGGAGATTATTCCGAATCCGGGTAAAATGAGAATATATACTTCAGGGTGACCAAAGAATCAGAATAGGTGTTGATATAGAATGGGATCTCCTCCTCCTGCAGGATCGAAGAAGGTTGTATTTAGGTTTCGGTCTGTTAGGAGTATTGTAATGCCGGCAGCTAGTACGGGAAGTGAAAGGAGTAGTAGTACGGCAGTAATTAATACAGATCATACGAACAGGGGGGTTTGATATTGTGATATTGCAGGGGGTTTTATGTTAATGATGGTTGTAATAAAGTTGATGGCTCCTAAAATCGAGGAAACACCTGCCAGGTGAAGGGAAAAGATGGTCAGGTCTACTGAGGCTCCTGCATGGGCTAGGTTACCTGCTAAAGGGGGGTATACAGTTCAACCCGTCCCTGCTCCCGCTTCAACTATAGAAGATGCTAAGAGTAGAAGGAAGGATGGGGGGAGAAGTCAAAAGCTTATATTATTTATTCGAGGAAATGCTATGTCGGGAGCGCCAATTATTAGGGGGACTAATCAATTACCAAACCCTCCAATTATGATTGGCATAACTATAAAGAAAATTATTACGAATGCATGTGCAGTTACGATTACATTGTAGATCTGGTCGTCCCCCAGCAAGGTTCCGGGTTGGCCTAGTTCAGCACGAATTAGCAGGCTTAAGGCGGTCCCCACTATACCGGCCCAGGCACCAAATAGAAGATACAGGGTACCGATGTCTTTATGGTTGGTTGAAAATAGTCAGCGATTGATGAACATAGGTAAAATGGCTGAGTAAAGCATTAGACTGTAAATCTAAGAACAGAGGTTGATTCCTCTTTTTACCAGGTCCTGTGGTGGATTAACACATTGAATTGCAAATTCAAAGAAGCAGCTTCAATTCTGCCGGGGCTTCTCCCGCCTTTTTTTTCTCGCGGCGGGAGAAGTAGATTGAAGCCAGTACATTAGGGTTTTTAGCTGTTAACTAAAACTTCGTGGGGGTGGAGCCCACCAGTCTAGTGAGGACTTAGCTTAATTAAAGTGGTTGATTTGCATTCAATCGATGTAAGATGTAATCTTGCAGTTCTTATCAGGAATTAAGTAAATTGTACTTGCTTAGGGCTTTGAAGGCCCTTGGTCTGTGTAACCTAAATTCCTACTCCAGAATTGATAGAATTGGTGTGAGTGGTAAGATTATGGTGGATAATACAACCATAGTTGGTAGGAGGGTTATTTGTTTTATAGAAGAGAATTGTCATTTTATTTTTATGTTATTTATGGAAGGGAATATTGTGAGCGTGGTTGAGTATGTAAGTCGTATGTAGAAGTACAGGTTTAGTAGTGCTATTATTGCTATGAGAGTTGGTAAGATGATGTTGTCATTTTTTGTCAGTTCTTGAATGATTATTCATTTTGGTATAAACCCTGACAATGGGGGCAGTCCTCCTATTGATAGGAGAGTAATAAGGATTAGGACTGTTGTGATGGGTGTGTTGTTTCATGTGTTTGATAGTGATAGGGTGGTTGTAGTTGAGTTAATTATAAATAGTATAAATATAGTGGAGGTTATGATAATGTAAATAATTAGGTTTAGGAGCATTGTGGAGGGGTTATATAGTAATACTGCTGTTATTCAGCCTATATGGGCAATTGAGGAGTAGGCTATAATTTTTCGTAATTGGGTTTGGTTCAGTCCCCCTCAGCCTCCAATTATGATTGATAGAATTGATAAAGTTAGGATCAAGTTTAGGTTGATGGATGAGGAAATTTGGTATAATACGGATATTGGAGCTAGTTTTTGTCATGTAAGAAGGATTAGGCCGGGGAATAGAGGGATGCCTTGTGTTACTTCTGGGACTCAGAAGTGGAATGGGGCTATCCCTAGTTTTATAGCAAGGGCTATTGTTATTAGCATGGAGGCTATTGGGTTAAATAGTTTTGTTACGGTTCATTGGCCTGAAAACAGTAGGTTAATAATGATAGCTATTATTAGTAATATTGAGGCTGTTGATTGGGTGAGGAAATATTTAGTTGATGCTTCTGTAGCTCGTGGGTTGTGTTTATTTATTATGATGGGGATAATGGAGAGTATATTTATTTCAAATCCGATTCAGATAAGGAGTCAGTGAGAACTAATTATAACAATGGTAGTTCCAAGTAAGACGGTTGTTAGAATAATAATAAAGATAATTGGATTTATTAGTACGGGAAGGATATAAACCAACATTTTCGGGGTATGGGCCCGATAGCTTAATTAGCTGACCTTACTACTAGAATTTGGTGTAATTGGGAGCACGAAGAGTTTTGAGTTCTTAGGAGTAGGTTCAATTCCTATAATTCTAGAAATAAGAGGGTTTAAACCTCTATTATTTACTCTATCAAAGTAACTCTTTTGTCAGACATATTTCTTATGTTTGTGGGGGGATGCTTGATAGGAGAATAGGTAGTGATACATGTCATATGCATAGTGCTAGTGTTAGGGGTAGGAAGCTTTTTCATAGTAGGTGTATTAGTTGGTCGTAGCGAAATCGAGGGTAGGATGCTCGGATTCATAAAAAGGTGATTGTCAGTAATAGTGATTTGATGGTGAAGTTGATTGTGTAAAGTTCGGGAATGTATGGGCTGTGGAATGCTCCAAGAAATAGGGTTGTTGTGAAAATGTTTATTATAATAATATTTGCATACTCTGCTATAAAGAATAGGGCGAATGGGCCTGCTGCATATTCTACGTTGAATCCTGAGACTAGTTCTGATTCTCCTTCAGTGAGGTCAAATGGTGCTCGGTTAGTTTCTGCTAATGTTGAGATGAATCATATTATTGCTAGTGGTCATGCGGGAAAAATTAGTCATACCTGTTCTTGTGTAATAATTAATGTGGATAGAGTAAAGGATCCGTTTATTAGGAGAACTGATAGAAGAATAATAGCTAGTGTTACTTCATAGGAAATTGTTTGTGCTACTGCTCGTAAGGCTCCAATGAGTGCATACTTTGAATTGGACGCTCACCCTGATCAGAGAATTGAATACACGGCTAAGCTTGATATAGCTAATATAAATAAGACTCCTAGGTTTATGTTAATGAGTGGGTGAGGTATGGGTAGGGGGATTCATATGGTTAGGGCTAGGCTTAGGGCTAGGATAGGGGCGAGAATAAATATTGAGATTGAGGATGTGGCGGGTCGTAATGGTTCTTTAATAAAAAGTTTAATTGCATCTGCGATGGGTTGTAATAAACCATATGGGCCTACAACATTTGGGCCTTTTCGAAATTGCATATATCCTAGGACTTTTCGTTCTACTAGTGTGAGAAATGCTACAGCTAGTAGGATGGGAATAATTAATGTTAGGATGTTGATTATAAACATTCTGTTAAGGAGAGGATTTGAATCTCTGAATATAAAGGTTTAAGTTTTACGCAATTACCGGGCTCTGCCACCTTAACTAGGCCCTTTTCTAGGGCGGGTTTTGTATGTGATGTAAATTTAGATGAAATCATAAATTAGTTTAAGGCGCGTTTTTGAAGTTGGCCTTATTTCTCTTGTCCTTTCGTACTGGGAGAAATACGTAATAGATAGAAACCGACCTGGATTACTCCGGTCTGAACTCAGATCACGTAGGACTTTAATCGTTGAACAAACGAACCTTTGATAGCGGTTGCACCATCGGGGTGTCCTGATCCAACATCGAGGTCGTAAACCCTATTGTCGATATGGACTCTTGAATAGGATTGCGCTGTTATCCCTAGGGTAACTTATTCCGTTGATCAATTTTTGGATCAATAAGCGATAGTTTGGTTTGACTTGTGTGTCTTGTCTTTAAAATCGCTCGGAGGATTTTTTGTTCTCCGAGGTCACCCCAACCAAAACTGCTAACTCATGAAGGATTTGATTATCCCTTGGCGGTTGAATTTATTCTCTTTGAATTAGTTAGTTGAAGCTCCATAGGGTCTTCTCGTCTTATTTGTTTATCCCCGCCTCTTCACGGGGAGGTCAATTTCACTGATTAGAAGTAAGAGACAGTGGAACCCTCGTGTGGCCATTCATACAAGTCCCTATTTAAAGAACAAATGATTATGCTACCTTTGCACGGTCAGAATACCGCGGCCGTTTAACGTTTGTCACTGGGCAGGCAGTGCCTCCAATACTAGAAATGCTGGAGGTGATGTTTTTGGTAAACAGGCGGGGTTCGTGTTTGCCGAGTTCCTTTTACTTCTTTCAATCTTCCTTGAGTGCACTCCTGTGTTGGGTTAACAGTGTTTCTTGTAAGTTGTCTATTTTTGGGTTATTTTTACTTGCTGTTAATAGTCAGGGTATTATCAGGCACTGACTTAAACTTGTGCGGGGAGAAAATGTTTCTTGTTACTCATATTAACATTATTGCTTCTATTTTATAATAGGATAGTCCAGTAATGGGTCTAGGAGTTGGTTATTTGTTATTGGAATTAAGTGTTTTTTTTACTGTTGAGCTTTAACGCTTTCTTAATTGATGGCTGCTTTTAGGCCTACTATGGTTTTATTATGTCTTACTCTCTAGTCAAGGTTGTACCCGTTTCTAAAAAGCTGTACCTTTTTAGACTAACTTTTAAAAATACAGTAGATTTGTGTGTATTTTTGGTATTTTTAAAGCTGAACTAAGATTCATTTTCTGGACAACCAGCTATCACCAGGCTCGTTAGGCGTTTCACCTCTACTTACAAATCCTCTCACTATTTTGCTACATAGACGAGTTGGTTCTTAATAAACTGTTCATAAGTAGCTCGTCTGGTTTCGGGTTACTTAGCTAAAATTCATTTTGTTAAGTTTTTACTAGTTAATTCATTATGCAAAAGGTACAAGTAGTAATCTTTGCTTTTTTGTACTTTAGTCTTTTCTTTCATCATTCCCTTGCGGTACTTTCTCTATAGCGCCATATTTAGAATTTCTATCTCCTATACTTTAATCTGAGAATAAATGTTTTATTTTATTTTGTTTTGGTAATTGAGTTTACATGGAATATTTGGGCTAGGTATAGTTCAAGACATTCATAGTGTATGAAATCTTCTAGGTGTAAACTAGATGCTCTATTTAAGCTATATCTTGATTTGTCCAAGCACACTTTCCAGTATGCTTACCTTGTTACGACTTGTCTCCTCTCATGTAGTAAGTGCGTATAAATGTCTTTGGGTGCATTTTAGTTACTTGAGGAGGGTGACGGGCGGTGTGTGCGTGCTTCATGGCCTAATTCAACTAAGCACTCTATTCTTAGTTTACTACTAAATCCTCCTTTAGTTATTAGTTTCATAATAACTTTCGTATTGGGTTTTCTTTAAATAGAAAATGTAGCCCATTTCTTCCCAACCCATAGGCTACACCTTGACCTAACGTTTTAATGTATTATTGTTGTGCTTACTTTTGTTCCTTTTTAGGGTTTGCTGAAGATGGCGGTATATAGACTGTATTAGCAAGGATTGGTGAGGTTTATCGGGGTTTATCGATTATAGAACAGGCTCCTCTAGAGGGATATAAAGCACCGCCAAGTCCTTTGAGTTTTAGGCTATTGCCGGTAGTACTCTGGCGAATAATTTTGTTCATGGAATCATTTGTGTTTAGGGCTAAGCATAGTGGGGTATCTAATCCCAGTTTGGGCCTTAGCTATAGTGTATCAGCTGTTTTAGGGTTACCTTCGTTATTTATTTTTATTGAAATTATAGCTTTTTACAGTTTAATTAAAATTTAACTCTATTTAGTGTAATGCTTAAACACTTTTTACGCCGTACTCTTGTTAACTGGGGTTAATCGTATGACCGCGGTGGCTGGCACGAAATTTACCAACCCTAATTAATATAACTTAGTCAAACTTTCGTTTATGGCTTAATTTTTGTCACTGCTGTCTCCCGTGGGGGTGTGGTTAAGCAAGGTGTCGTGAGCTACAAGTGTGTGCTTGATACCCGCTCCTTTTAGTCCTGTGGACTTAAAGGGCATTTTCACCGGGGCGCAGATGCTTGCATGTGTAGGTTTATTAAGAGCTAACAGGAAGGCTGGGACCAAACCTATATGTTTATGGAGTTAACATACTCATCTAGGCATTTTCAGTGCCTTGCTTTGGGCTTAAGCTACATTAAC